TAAAGAACTTGTTGACGACACGCAGCGGGACTTGAAATGTGTATTCCTGAATAATATGTTTTTCAAAATTCTAAATCCATTCCTTTTGCCGAGTTCAACTTTAGCCAGATTAGTTCATGTGCTTTTGTTTCGATTCGCTCAACATAAGGTCCTTTTTCTGTTAAGCGCCTTTGTGGGTTGGTTCGTTGGGTATATGTTTTTCATTAAAGGGTTACAATTTGTGTTACCATATCTATGGAATTTTTACTGGCAGCGGAAACCTGCCACTGAGTTCGTTTTCTTAAGGAGGCAATTCTCTGTAGATCAAATGTTCCGGGCCATCTTATTTGTGATCCTTCTAACATATGTCGGTCGGATGCCGCTGCCCCTTCTTATACCAAAGAATCAAATCTTTTCCATTTCCCCAGAATTGGAATCACCAAAAGATAAAAAAGCAAAAAGAAAAACAAAAAATCTGGCAGAACGGGCAAGGCAGAAGGATGACTCAGAAGCAAAATTTAGAACAATTGATATACCAGAGTTAAAGAAGCATATTTCCTCAGAAGCGCAATCACCAGAAGAGCAAAAGGAAACAAGCAATCTAGCAGAACGGGCAAGGCAGAAGGATGACTCAGAATCAAAAAGGAAATTTAAAAGAACAACTCTATCCTTCCGGAAGCCTTCTTCCAATTCCTCAGACGCGGAATGCGAAAGAAAAAAAGATGGAGGAGTGGATGGAAAGAAAGAAGAACCTCCATTCTTATGCTTATCCTTTTTTCAAGGATCATTCATCGGGCGTCGTTTTTTCGATCCTCGCCGGTGGAAACGACCGATGCGATATATAGCCAATCATCTATTTTCAAATCCTGTCCGGAATGAAATGTCTCAATATTTTTTTCAAATAAGTACAAGTGCTGGAAAAGCTCGTATATCTTTCACATATCCACCGAGTTTGTCTACTTTTTGGGATATGCTCGAAGAAAATCATTGGGCGCACTCGGACCATCCATTAGTTATCTCGGACCCATATAAAGAATGGGTTGATACCAACGAACAACACTGGGGGGACCTAGCATATGAATTTGTAAGCCGAATAGCATTCCTAGACGAAGGCGCTCTTATCTTCGATGTGCTGGAAAAGAGTAATAGATTGTACAACCAAGAAGATTCAAAGGAATCCAAAGAGAAAAAGGAGAAAAAGTCCAAAAAATCCAATGAGGAAGAGCAAGAGGAAGAGGAAGAATCCACAGAATACTTACCTAAGTGGTCTGATCCTTCCTTGAACGGACCATATCGTGTAACAATCCACAGAAAAGAATTCAATTCGATAGAGAAAAAAAAGGATTCTATGAATAGAATTCCTCTCAAAAAGGTTTTGTTAGATAGGGACCAAATAACTCATCCAACGGATCAAAAAAAAAGTGATGAATTTGAAGTGAAAGAAATCAACAAAATAGTTCCTCGATGGGTATACAAGTTAACCAATGACTTAATTGATCAAGACCACGAAGAAAAAACAGAGGAGGATCAAACAAAAAAAGTCCGGAAGGAAAGTTTCAAACATAAAGGTCTAGGGAAACAAAATAAAGATGAGGAAGAATTCGACCTCATTACAATGGCAGTCTACAGGAATCAACTTTTGGATGGGGATGCTGACCACATGGGGGATGAGAGGGTTATTAGTAAGAACGACGACGAAGAGGAAGACGAGAAGGATGACAGTTACTTAGAGTTTGTCGAGGAAGAAGATTTTGATCGTTCGATAATAAAGTGGTCGATGCGCTCTCAAAGACGTAAAATCGTCACTTTGAAAAGCTGGCAACCAAATGTCACTGCGCCTCTTTTTTATCACCAGCACGAAAACATTATGCCTGCTTTGTCTTTGTTTTTTGGTTTGTTTTTTGACTGGGATTGGTCTCGGCTTTTTGATTTGAATAGGTCTTCGCTTTTTGATTTGTCTTTGGATACCTCCAAAATTAGGAGGCTCTTTAGGAATGGGGTGCAAAACGTACTAGCATTAATAAAAAAAATTCAGCCAGCATATTCAACAGAAAAAATAGAAGATGAACCGGGGGTGGAGGAGAGAGACGAGAACGAGGAAGAAGAGAGGAGAAGAACGATAGATATGTGGGTAGAACTCATTCCATCCGGCCAAGAAATAAGGACTTATATGTTATTAGGACAGTCGATTCTTAGAAAAAAGATAGTATTACCGTCATTAATCATATTCAAAAATGTGCTTCGTAAACTATTATTTCAATCTCCGGAGTGGTCCCAAGATTGGAGGGCCTTGCGTAAAGAAAAGCATTATATAACCACATTCACTGGTATTGTACTATCTGAGTTCACTGGTAGCATTGGTACTGAACTATTTAAGAACGAACTTCCAGAAAACTGGCAAGAAAACGGTATTCAGATAAAAATCGTATTTCCTTTCGTTCTGAAACCCTGGCGGAAATATAAGAAACGAGCTCCTCATAAAGCTCGAATCAAAAAAGATAAAGCTGGAAGAAAAAAAAAAGCAACTTACCGTTATTTAACTGTTTCTGGAAAGGAAACGGCAATCCCCTTTGGTTCTCCCGTAAAGCGAAAAAAACACTCCTTTTTAAAAGGCATTCTTAACTTATTCCAAACAAAGATTCGAAGAGTCCGAACGAGATTCTTTTTGTATCTAAGAAGATTTCTAAGAATGTGTCTAAGAATACAAATAATAAGAAAAATGGTAAGAATGATAATCAAAATCCAACGTTTTTTTAAAGAAAAAACAAGGAGGATATCTGACCCAAGTCAAAATGAGGAGGATTACAGTAATACGATCATCCCTGAATCAACTATTCGAATTGGATCCATGCATGGGGAAGATTATTTAATGAAAGAAAGAAGGATTCAGGACCTGGATGAGGAAAGAATCAAAACAATAGACCAAATCAATAGCATCAAGGAAAGGCGGAAAAGAATGGGAACTCGTGATATAGCTAAAAGAACGGAATCAAAGAAAGAGAGTTTGAAAATATATAAAAAACAAGAAAGTAGCCGATTAATTACTAAATGGAACTCTTTTTTAAAATCGTTGATTGAAAGAATATACATGGATATCTTTCTATGTATCATTCCCATTTCCAAGAAAAATGTACAACTTTTTCTTGACTGGATAAAAACGATTATAAATAAATACAGTTCCAATAATGAAACAGGAATGGACCCAATTTCGATTAGAAAAGATCTTTCTCTTTCTACTTTGATTATTGGTAAGAAAAATGCAAAGATTGACGGGGATTTTTCTTCTTTGTCCCAAATCTATGTATTTTACAAATTACTGCAAACCAATTGGATTCCCAAATCTATCTCCGAAGCCCTATTTCAATACTACGAAAGACGTCTCTTAAAGGCGAATCCTGTAATAACTGCTGAATGGAAAAGCTGGTTAAGGACTTCTTATCCATCCAATTTATCTCATCTAAACTGGTCTAAATTAGCGCCGAGAGAATGGAGAAGGTGGGTTAATCAATGGAGAAGGAGGGTGACGGTTAATCAATGGAGAAAGAGGGTTAATCAACATGGTCCCATTCCAAATGACGACTCAGAAATGGATTCATATGAAAAATATCAAGGGATTGGTTCTGATAGAAAGAATCCATTCGGTTTATTGATTTATAACATAGTAAGGAAAAGATATAAAAGATATAGATACGATCTTTTAGCGTATCAATATTCTATATCTAATAGATATGAATCACTTTTCAATCAGAAATATAATAGATATGAATCATTCTTAAATCATAGATCAGAACACTATTCTATTACTGATAAATATGTGAAAGAATTTCATATATATGAATCACTCTTCAATCATATATCAGAAAGTATGACTCTTAGTAATTACAATGATCCAAATGATGGGGCAGAAAATCTAGATGATAGGGATGAAAATCTAGATAGAAAGTATGTTGAATTCAGCCATTTTATTACTAGAGAGACAAAGGAGACGACTGGAGAGACAAAGGACACTGGAAAGACAAAGGAGACGACTGGAGAGACAAAGGAGACGACTGGAGAGACAAAGGACACTGGAAAGACAAAGGAGACGACTGGAGAGACAAAGGATACTAGGACAAAGAGAGATCGCGGGACCAACACTAAGAAAAATACTGAGACTAAGAAAAATACTGAGACGGGTCCCAAAAAGAAAGATCCTTTTTCTCTCTATTTACAAATGATGACTCAAAAACAAATGACGACTCAAAAGGCAGAAGAAAGATTTTTTCTTTTTGATTGGATGGGAGGACCGCATGATTCTGGGATGGTGGTAATGACTGATTCTAGATGGGATTGGTTGAGGTATACTGGGTTCTTCCCAGAATTGCTACGACTTTCTTGTTGTGATAGATATATGACTCAACCTTGGATCATACCAATCAAATTACTTCTATTTAGTTTTAATGGAAATAAAACAAGTGATCTTTCCATAGGAGCTAATCAAAAGGAATCTGTTGAATTATACACTCAAAAGCAGCACGAAGAAACCCGGAAGGATCAAGTGAATCTTAGCTCAAGGGAAGAGGAGAAAGTACAAAATAGTGTATCAGATAGAGTAAGGAAAGGAAACGATTTGGAACTCACCGCCATGGAATTAGCCAGTAAAAACCATGAAATGAAGAGGAAATATAAGAGGGGGCAGGCGGATTTCGACCATCTTCTGGACCAATTTTTCATTTATCAATTCGGATGCTATCGTTCTGAGTTCGATGAACACATCACTAATATAATCCTCCTAGGTACTATAGTAGCTAAAACGTCGGACGAGACGGAGAGACAGAAAACGCTTCAAATTATTCTTCGAAAAAAAAGAATAGACATGCGGACAGTATGGATTGGTCTTCCTACATCCCCTTTTACACCTTTGGTAAACGAAGATCCGCCTGAATTCTTTATTGAACCGCGTACTTTTGCTATAAAATGGGATGGAAGTGGGATTATGTATCAAACCATAGCTATGTCATTCGCCCCTAAGGTTAAGTACCTAAGTAATCTAGGATACGAAGAAAAAATACATAATTCTGATTTCTTTCTTCTTGAAACGATTTTATCTCCTAGACACCGTAGAAAATTGAGAATTTTAAATTGTTTCAATCCCGGGAAGGTTTGGCCGCCTATGAAGAAACCCCCTTATATGAAGATAAGAAACTCCCTTTACATGATCCTAAGTACGAAGAGGACAAGAAGGCCTTCTTTGAATACTTGCCGAAGAACATGCCCGACGCGGACAAGGAGGCCCTCTTTCAATGCTTGCAGAAGATGTCTAACGAGGAAAAGGAGGCCCTCTCTAAATACTTGTATTACGTAAGAATGTGGCTGCGAGACGGGTATGGATTAAAGTGTTCGTGGTGTTGAATATACTTACAGTCTATCTAGTGCTTGCGGCTGCAGCGGGGGGGGGGGACTTATAGGTAGGTATTCTTATAATGATAGCTATTTAGTGACGCATCAATTGGACCCGTAAATCAATTGACAAGATTTTATCGGGTCCAATTTCATTATCTTTCGTAGGTATGGGAGACATCCCATACCATACCCATACCATACCTTTGTATCCTGCATTATTTTTATTGATGTCACTCTATTTTGAATTTGTTTGGTAGAAAGAGATAGAAGTAGTATCTAAGAGTATTATATGAATGAATCGGGATTATTGTGTACACCAAATCTAAATAGTATTCTTACTACTGATTGGCAAGTGTGCAAATGAAAAGAAAGAAAAAAGGGAGAATAATTTTTTTATATGGCCAAAAATTCATTCATGTCGGTTATCGCACAAAAAGAGAAAAAGGGATCTGTCGAATTTCAAGTATCCCTTTTTACCAATAGGATAGATAGGCTTACTTCGCACTTGGAACTGCACAGAAAGGACTATTCATCTCAGAGGGGCTTGCGTCAAATTCTGGAGAAACGTAAAAGACTGCTGCTTTATTTATCAAAGAAAAATGGAGCACGTTATAAGGAATTAATTGGTCAATTGGGTATTCGTGAACTAACGAGTGGTTAATTTGGAATTCATTTTTCGTTTGAATTATGGTCCTCATTAGATCTTGCGGTTTTTGATTTTTATGAACCTCCTTTCGTTTTCAAGGATGCAAATAATGAATGTGGGATCGGAGAAGAAAAGATATGACTGTACCAGACACAAAAAAAGACCTCTTCATAGTCAATATGGGGCCTCACCACCCATCAATGCATGGTGTTCTTCGACTCCTTCTTACTCTAGACGGTGAAGATGTTATTAACTGTGAACCCATATTGGGTTATTTACACAGAGGGATGGAAAAAATTGCGGAAAACCGAACAATTATACAATATCTACCTTATGTGACACGCTGGGATTATTTAGCTACCATGTTCACAGAGGCCATAACGGTTAATGGGCCGGAGAAATTGGGAAATATTCAAGTACCTAAAAGAGCCAGCAATATCAGGGCAATTATGCTGGAGTTGAGTCGTATAGCTTCACATTTGTTATGGCTTGGAACCTTTATGGCTGATATTGGTGCACAGACTCCTTTCTTCTATATTTTTAGAGAGAGAGAATTAATATATGATCTATTTGAAGCTGCCACCGGTATGCGAATGATGCACAATTATTTCCGTATTGGGGGAGTAGCTGCGGATCTCCCTTATGGATGGATAGATAAATGTTTCGATTTCTGCAATTCTTTTTTAACGGGAGTTGTTGAATATCAACAGCTTATTACGCGCAATCCCATATTTTTGGAACGAGTTGAAGGGGTAGGCTTTATTTGTACAGAGGAAGCAATAAATTGGGGTTTATCAGGACCTATGCTACGAGCTTCCGGAATCCCATGGGATCTTCGTAAAGTGGATCGTTATGAGTCTTATGATGAATTCGATTGGAAAGTACAATGGCAAAAGGAAGGAGACTCATTAGCTCGTTATTTAGTACGAATGGGTGAAATGACAGAATCTATCAAAATTATTCAACAGGCTCTCGAAAGAATTCCGGGGGGGCCCTATGAAAATTTAGAATTCCGACGCTTTGATACAACAAGAGATTCAAAATGGAATGATTTTGACTATCGATTCATTGCGAAAAAGCCTTCTCCCAACTTTGAATTGTTAAAGCAAGAGCTTTATGTGAGAGTAGAAGCTCCAAAAGGAGAATTAGGTATTTTTCTGATAGGGGATCAGAGTGTTTTTCCTTGGAGATGGAAAATTCGTCCACCGGGGTTCATCAATTTGCAAATTCTTCCTCAGCTAGTTAAAAGAATGAAATTGGCTGATATCATGACAATACTAGGTAGTGTAGATATCATTATGGGAGAAGTTGATCGTTGAAATGATCATTGATATGAAAGAAAGACTAGCTATCAATTCTTTTTTCATCTGGGGATCCATAAAGGAGGTCTCTGGTATCATACGGTTACTTGTACCTATTTTGACTCTTGTATTGGGAATCACACTAGGCGTATTAGTGATTGTGTGGATGGAAAGAAAAATATCTGCAGGGATACAACAACGAATTGGACCTGAATATGCCGGCCCTTTAGGCATTATTCAACCTCTCGCAGACGGGATCAAACTACTTTTCAAAGAGGATCTTCTTCCATCCAGGGGGAATACTCGTTTATTCAGTGTCGGACCATCCTTAGCGGTCCTCTCAGTCCTACTGACTTATTCCGTAATTCCTTTCGGATATCACCTTGTTCTAACCGATCTTAGTATAGGTGTTTTTCTATGGATCGCCATTTCAAGTATTGCCCCCATTGGACTTCTTATGTCAGGATATGGATCAAATAATAAATATTCCTTTTCAGGTGGTTTACGAGCTGCTGCTCAATCTATTAGTTATGAAATACCATTAACTCCGTGTGTGTTATCAATATCTCTACGTGTGATTCGTTAGAATAGAAAGTTTATCTCTTTTTATAGAAAAAAGGTTGAATATATTGAACTCTTTTTTTCTTTATCATGGGGATCGATGAACCAGATAGTTATATGAGTAAAACAAAACAGCTTCTAAATCGGCAGTAAGAAAATGGAGTCTCATTCCCTATGTACGAGAGTAAGTGGAGCTAAGCATAACTGGTGAAAACTGTTTACCCCAAGTGCTGGTTGAGTTGATTAGGTCATCATGACTTGAAGCGGGCGAAAAAGATCAACTGTATGGAGTTTTTACTTTTGTATGTATTACCATATGGGGGATCAATCCAAATGGAGTGGAAGGTTAGAAACACCAAGGTACGAAAAAGATTAGTAATGGAACTAATCTAAAATATGCACGCGGATATTTTGGAAGAAAAGGAATCATAATGAGGACTTGAAGTTAGTAGAAATGATCAAAGAGTACTTCCCCATGATCTCGGTCCAGAGTAGAACTCCTATCCACTGATTCAAAAATAACTATCAGGAACGAAGTAATTCTTTATTAGGACCCACGAGAAAGAAGAGAAGAACAGGAACAAAAAAGGTTGGAAATATCGATTGCTATAACGAGTATTTCATTGAAGAATCAAGTTATTACTGAATAAAAATGAATAAAGGATGAGATAGATTCTGAAGCATGTTTTTATTTGTTATTGTATATTTTCTTATGGCGGACAGAATCCCAATGGTCTATCTAATTATCACCATTCATTCTGATGAATCCTTATTTTCTCCTATGGGATAGGGAATATCAAAGCATTTATTCGTGACCATTGAGGAGCCGTATGAAGTTGAGGTTTCATGTACGGTTCTGGAATAGTGACGAAAACCGTGATGTTATCGTCGACTATGATTATCTAACAGTTCAAGTACGGTCGATATAGTTCAGGCACAGTCTAACTACGGTTTTTGGGGTTGGAATCTTTGGCGTCAACCTATCGGATTTCTAGTTTTTATAATCTCTTCGCTCGCGGAATGTGAGCGGTTGCCCTTTGATTTACCAGAAGCCGAGGAGGAATTAGTAGCAGGTTATCAAACCGAATATTCAGGCATTCCATTTTCTTTCTTTTATGTTGCTTCTTACCTAAATCTACTAGTTTTTTCATTATTCGTAACAGTTCTTTACTTAGGAGGATGGAATCCTTCTATTCCATACATACTAATTAACGGGATTTTTGAAATAAATCCAACTAGTGTGATCCTTGGAGCAACAATTAGTATCCTTATTACACTGGTTAAAGCTTATTTGTTCCTGTTTATTCCTATCGCAACAAGATGGACTTTACCCAGGATGAGAATGGACCAACTATTAAATCTTGGGTGGAAATTTCTTTTACCTATTTCCCTAGGGAATCTATTATTAACAACTTCTTCTCAACTCCTTTCGCTGTAACAAAATAGGATATTCTGGATACGTACTACCAGAGCAGGAGAAAGAAAGATCAAATTATTCATGCATATTCACGATATGTTTCCCATGGTGGCTAGGTTCATGAATTATGGTCAACAAAGAGTACGAGCTGCAAGATACATTGGTCAAAGTTTCATGATTACCTTATCTCACGCGAATCGTTTACCCGTAACCATTCAATATCCCTATGAAAAATCGAGAACATCGGAGCGTTTCCGTGGACGAATCCACTTTGAATTTGATAAATGCATTGCTTGTGAAGTATGTGTTCGCGTATGTCCAATAGATCTACCTGTTGTTGATTGGAAACTAGAAAGAGATATTAGAAAGAAGCGGTTGCTTAATTATAGTATTGATTTCGGAATCTGTATATTTTGTGGTAACTGCCTTGAGTATTGCCCCACCAACTGTTTATCAATGACTGAAGAATATGAGCTTTCTACTTATGATCGTCACGAATTGAATTATAATCAAATAGCTTTGGGTCGGTTACCAAAGTCCGTAAGTGGAGATTACACAGTTCGAACAGTTCGGACTTCGACCCCAAAAATATCTATGGATAAACCCCTTGATTCCAGAACGATTCCCAATTAATAAATAAGATAAGTTTGTTTGATCGAATGTAGGTAATTTTCTTTCATTTTGGTTGCTCATACAAATTAGAATCCTATTTGTTAGGATTATGGCTCTATTCCCAATCTATTCATATTTCATTATTTGATTCTTTCAAAAAAGGATTTTTTCCATAAATAAAGAAGGAAAGAAGCCAGATTCTTCATTACTATCCACTCACACTATGTGTAGAGAGTATATTAAATCAAAAAAGGGCTAACCAACTTTTTTCCTGATCAGTCAAATCATGGGATATTTGAACTTATTTATCTTTTATTTTGCACATAATGGATTTACCTGGGACAATACATGATATTCTTTTAGTATGTCTAGGATCCGTTCTTATATTAGGAGGTCTAGGAGTAGTATTATTTACCAATCCCATTTATTCTGCCTTTTCATCGGGATTAGTTCTTATTTGTATATCTTTATTTTATATTTCATCCAACTCTTATTTTGTAGCTGCTGCACAACTCCTTATTTACGTGGGAGCCATAAATGTATTAATCCTATTTGCTGTTATGTTTATGAATGGGTCAGAATATTACAATCATTTTTCTATTTGGACTGTTGGAGATGGGTTCACTTCAGTAGTTTGTATAAGTATTTCCATTTCACTAATTGCTACTATCTCAAACACGTCATGGTACGGAATTGTTTGGACTACAAGATCAAACCAAATCATAGAACAGGAACTCACAAGTAATGTCCAACGGATTGGGATTCATTTATCAACAGATTTTTATCTTCCATTTGAACTTGTTTCTATAATTCTTTTAGTTTCCTTGGTGGGCGCAATTTCTATGGCTCGTCGGGAGGGAAGAAATACTTACAATTTAGACTAACAAATAAAAAAAAAAAAAAGAAATGCTTTTTTCTTTGATTGTTATCATGTCACATGGATTCCCTCAGAAAGAATATTCTTATTTCATGGGACATATTGAAATCCTTTTAGTTCAACCTATCCCCAAGGCCCTTCTTGATCCTGTATTTCTTCTATATTGATTTGATTATATGATTGAGGATTTGATTCCATTCAACATTTGCTTTAATCGATTATGATAAATAATGAAATGAATCGAGATTGACGAGGAGTTGATCGATGATGCTCGAGCAGATACTTGTTTTGAGTGCCTATTTATTTTCTATTGGGATATATGGATTAATCACAAGTCGAAACATAGTTAGAGCACTCATGTGTCTTGAACTTCTACTGAATGCTGTTAATATAAATCTTGTAACATTTTCGGATTTATTTGATAATCGCGAATTAAAGGGCGACATTTTTTCCATATTCGTTATGGCTATTGCAGCCGCTGAAGCTGCTATTGGCCTGGCCATTCTTTCTTTGATCCATCGTAACAGAAAATCAACGCGTATCAATCAATCCAATTTGTTGAATAAATAGTCATAATAATTACTGATAGAAATAAAGATATATATGTGACTCTGTCAAAGTATAAATACACTTATGGGCCCGTGGATCATTACATAACTAACAAACACGGATTAGGAATCAAAGTGAGCTAGCATATTCTTTCATATTGTAATATATAGTTATAGTAAGTAATTCATTCAAACAAATTCAATGATTAGAAAAAATGTGTACAACTCATATGACTGTGCATTATGAAAGATAAGAGATCAAAGTATCTTTGCCATATCTGATGAACAGATCAGAAATAGATTGATAAAAGCATTCTGTTCTAATCTAATCACCGATTCATCTGGTGTTCACAATATTGAATCATTTACTAATCCTTTCATTTTACCGGATAGAAAATTTATGACGTTTCAAAAAATTAATAGATCCAATGTCACACTCAGTAAAAATTTATGATACATGTATAGGATGTACCCAATGCGTACGAGCATGTCCTACAGATGTACTGGAAATGATACCTTGGGATGGATGTAAAGCTAAGCAAATTGCTTCCGCCCCAAGAACAGAGGACTGTGTGGGTTGTAAGAGATGTGAATCCGCTTGTCCAACGGACTTTTTGAGTATACGGGTTTATTTATGGCATGAGACAACTCGCAGCATGGGTCTTGCTTATTGATAGGGTACAGAAAACTCTTCTTGAATCTATTTGATTCCTCTTTACCAGTAAAAACCCGCACTCGGAATTAATGGATCCCGTGCGGGTTTTTATTTGATGGTCAAATCAAAGTGTATTTTGTCTTTACTACGAGTCATTTTTATTGGTTAACAATAATTGTTGTTTTGCCCATATCCGCGGGTTCTTCAATTGTCTTTCTACCTCATAGAGGAAATAAGGTGGTTCGATCATATGCCATCTGTATCTGCTTATTTGAACTCCTTCTAACAACCTATGCCTTTTGCTATCATTTTCAATTAGATGATCCATTAATCCAACTGGGGGAAGATTTCAACTGGATAAATACCTTTGATTTTCACTGGCGACTAGGAATTGATGGACTTTCTATAGGACCCATTTTATTGACAGGATTTATCACGACTTTAGCTACTTCAGCGGCCCGGCCAGTTACTCGAAATTCGCGATTGTTCTATTTCCTTATGTTAGCTATGTACAGCGGTCAAATAGGATTATTTTCTTCCCGAGATCTTTTACTATTTTTCATTATGTGGGAGTTGGAGTTAATTCCTGTTTACCTACTTCTGTCCATGTGGGGAGGAAAGAAGCGTCTGTACTCCGCTACAAAGTTCATTTTATACACTGCGGGGGGGTCCATTTTTCTTTTAATGGCCATTCTAGGTATGGGTTTATATGCTTCCAATGAACCAAGATTCCATTTTGAAACATTAGCTAATCAACCCTATCCTGCGGCATTGGAAATAATATTTTATTTGGGCTTCCTTATTGCTTTTGCTGTTAAATCACCGATCATACCTTTACATACATGGTTGCCGGATACCCATGGGGAGGCGCATTATAGTACATGTATGCTTCTGGCTGGAATCTTATTAAAAATGGGGGCATATGGATTTGTTCGATATTTGGAATTATTACCTCATGCCCATTCTATCTTTTCTCCCTACTTGATAATAGTAGGAACCATTCAAATAATCTATGCAGCTTCAACTTCTTCAGGTCAACGAAACTGTAAAAAAAGAATAGCCTATTCCTCTGTATCGCATATGGGCTTTATACTCATAGGAATTAGTTCTATGACTGAAATGGGGCTCAACGGAGCCATTTTACAAATAATCTCTCATGGATTTATTGGTGCTGCGCTTTTTTTCCTCGCAGGAACAAGTTATGATAGAATACGTCTTGCGTATCTTGAAGATATGGGAGGAATAGGTATACTAATGCCAAAAATATTCACGATGTTTAATAGCTTCTCGATGGCTTCTCTCGCATTGCCAGGAATGAGTGGTTTTGTTGCGGAATTCTTGATATTTTTAGGAACAATTACCAGCCAAAAATACTTTATAATGTCGAAAATACTAATTATTTTTGTAATGGCAATTGGAATGATATTAACACCTATTTATTTATTATCTATGTCACGACAGATGTTCTATGGATACAAGTTATTGAATGTTCCAAATCCTTACCTTATAGATTCTGGACCAAGAGAAATATTTGTTTTAATCTGTATTCTTTTACCCATTATAGGAATGGGTATTTATCCCGATTTCGTTCTCTCACTATCAGTTGAAAAGGTAGAAGCTATTGTATCCTATTATTTTAACGCATAGCTTGAATAGATTGATTACAGGGATATTGCAGAGAAGATAGGTTAATCCAATAAGAAAGAATCCTGGAATTCACAACCAAACAAAATCAATCATAAAAAAAAAGTATCTTGAGGCTCATTTAAATGATTAAAGGGAGCCTCAAAATAAAAAGTTTATAAGATATATAGCATACTACATTATCTATAGGTGGGTATATATGACACACTCTTTCTATGTAGTCTTTTTTACTTTTGCCTTTATTTAACTGCTTAATGCGAATGAACCATAACTATGTAGGCCTATTCCTAATAGATTAACTCCGAAATAGCAGATCCAAATAAAAAAAAATCCCATGGAAGCCGCAATTGCGGAATTGGCACCTTTCAAACTCGTATTTGTTCTAGTATGTGAATAAATCGCGTATACTGTCCAAGTAATAAATGCCCAAGTTTCCTTGGGATCCCAATTCCAATAAGAGCCCCACGTCTCGTTAGCCCATATTGCTCCTGAAAGAATCCCAATTGTTAAAAGAGTAAATCCTATACCAATGACACGATAACTCCAATCATCCAATTGTCGAATCAATTGATATCTGTGATAATTTCTAAACGAAAAAATTGAAGTGCTTTCAAAATCACTTCGATTCTTCTTCAAGTCCTCCATCGGGCCAAAATGAAGTGATTTCACTAATAAAGGATTAATTTTGCCAATATTTTTTATCCTTCTTGTAAATGTAATTACCAGGATAGTTATTGATAGTAATGATCCACATAAAAGAGCTGCATAGCTTAAAAGCATCATACTTACGTGCATCATTAACCACCAGGATTGTAAAGCAGGTACTAATATTCCGGATTGATGCATTTCAGTTAAAAGACCAGAAGTTACAAAGCCTTGGGTGAAAATCGAACTTGTGCCGGTTATGGCACTGAAATTCTTATTACAGTTACGTATTCTAGCAACTATATGAATCAGAGCAAAATTCCATGAAAGAAATAGTAATGATTCATATAAATTACTTAATGGAAAATGTCTTGAGTCGATCCAACGAATAACTAAGAATCCTGTTAGAAAGATAAAAGTAGCTATCATACCCTTTTCTGACGAATCGGACAGTCCTGTAATTTCATAGAACAAGGTCATCATATAAATAGGAATGACAATTGAAATGATCGAAAAGGATATATGAGTCAATATATGTTCTAAAGTTCCAAATATCATAAAAAATATCAGATAAAAAGTCTTTTTTGTTAGAAGAAAAAGGGCTTTCTCAATTATTACGGGATAAAAATTAGGGCGGCTATCTTCCCACAATTCCAAATTCAAGATGCCGCCACTCGGACTCGAACCGAGATGCTCTAGCACTGCTTCCTAAGAGCAGCGTGTCTACCAATTTCACCATGGCGGCTTGGCGCAACTAATAAATAAATATTAACTTATTGATGTTTAATTGTCTATACTAAAGGGTGAAATCTAATGACAATGGGTATTTTTCGTATCGGAATAAACTATTTCTACGATTTTGTTTTCGCAGCAAGATATCTTGCTGCGAAAACAAATTTATCAATCCTTATAGGCCGTTGCTCCAGTCTGTGTGTAATTTATCTTAGAACAAAGTAATAATATAACAAATCCACCCAATTTTAAAAAAGCTTTTGAAACAATTAAATAGAACTCTATGTACGAAAAGTGCTCTGAAATTAGATTCTATCAATAAATGAACTATGATAGAATATTACAAAATAAATAATGATATAGAAAAAATTAAAGATGCATTATTAAATAAGAACAAAAAATAAATTAGTAAGAATCTAAATATCATTATTGGAATCATGAATCGATGGTAAAAAAACGAATTTGTTTCTTGTGTCTTTCTATCAAAAAATCAAACAATACTCTAATACCTTTTTCTAATAGAGACGGAATTTGAAAATAGAATTTCATTGTACATAGTACAATAGTTCATTCTTTCTTCTCTTGATTGTTCATAGGATTTTAATCCATTCATATTGATTCCGATTGCTTCAGGAAACCTTTATTTGTTTTTTTTGTCGTTCAAAAAACCTGCGGTGGCAATCGATTTGGATAAAGCAAAGGCTTTGACCGCGGACAAATATACCTTTCTTCTCCAAATGTTTCTACGAATACGCTTTTTTGATGTCGAAGTACGTTTCTTTGGAACTGCCATTCAAAAAATAAAGTTCTTCATTTTTTGGAGTTCAATGTGAAAGACATCTATTGTTCGTTCAAAATAGATCAGTGAATCTTTGTATTCATTTATTTCTTTTTTATTTCTTAGGCTTACCTAATAACATATGTATAATAACATATGTAAGATATATGCACATGTAATCTAATTATTGCCATTTCCCACCACAAAAAAATTATATGATTAGATACGTGTAATTATCAGAGAAAACATGACCTATTTTTTATCTGATTTATAAAGGGGACCCGCTTTTGATCCTAATTTATAACCAAATCATCATTTTTCTTATGGCATTTTTATTATTATTAGAATGAATAGTAAAAAAAAATTCCAATTCATCTCTCGGCATATAAAATATATTCCATATATTTATCGTGCGAGTCCATTTTAATATTGAATTTCTTTCATCCTATATTAGATCTTTAAGTACCTCTTGATTCTATTTTTTATAACACAAGTTGGACTCTATGAGTTTTAGTTGAATCCAATGTAAATCAATAGGTATAACAATTTATTAATGATTACAAATCCAAGAAAAGAACTAGGTTTTTTGGATAGAATTTTTTCATTTCTAAGTTCATAATCAATATAAAATGGAAATACTCTTTAGTGTTTTCCTTTTTATTAACTCTTTTTATTTAGAATAGAATCTTTCTAGTGATAGTAATAAACATAATAGTAAAGGATATTGAAAGATATTAAACTCCTTAGGTTAGGATTTGCCCCAGAATAACTGGTTGATAAGATCCTTCCTTTTTCTTCCGCGGAAATCCTTTTTTTTTTTGTATTTTTTATCCTAATTCTATTTCGTTTTTGCTTTTTTAAAGATAATAATTGGCAATAATAAGAAAGGTAGTGAATATGAATTGAAAACAAAGAAGAAATTTATATAATTATAAAAAATAAAGAGAAAAGAAAAAAATTCTATTTTATTATGGAAGGCACATATAAGTATGCATGGATTATCCCTTTCGTTCCACTTATAGTTACTATGTTAATAGGATTGGGGCTCTTCCTTATTCCGACGGCAACAAAAAATATTCGTCGTATATGGGCTTTTCCAAGTATTTTTTTGCTAAGTATAGTTATGGTTTTTGCAACCAAGTTGTCCATACAGCAAATAAAAAGTAACTTTCTTTATGAATATTTATGGCCTTGGATCATCAACAGTGATGTTTGTTTAGAGGTCGGTTACTTGATCGATCCACTTACTTCTATTATGTCGATGCTAATTACTACTGTTGGAATCTTGGTTCTTATCTATAGTGATGGTTACATGTCTCATGATCAAGGATATTTTCGATTTTTTGCTTATATTAGTTTTTTCACTGCTTCCATGCTTGGATTAGTTACTAGTCCCAATTTCATACAACTATATATTTTTTGGGAACTCGTGGGAATGTGCTCTTATTTATTAATAGGATTTTGGTTTACCCGCCCAATTGCAGCAAATGCCTGTCAAAAAGCTTTTGTGACTAATCGTGTGGGGGATTTTGGTTTGTTAGTAGGAATATTAGGATGTTATTTGATGACAGGAAGTTTCGAATTTCGAGATTTATGCGAAATACTTAATCATTCCATCCATAATAATGATATTCATTCTTTATTTGCTACGATATTCGCCTTATTATTATTCCTTGGCGCAATTGCTAAATCGGCGCAATTTCCTCTTCATATATGGTTACCTGATGCTATGGAGGGACCCACTCCCATTTCGGCTCTTATACATGCTGCCACTATGGTAGCAGCAGGAATTTTTTTGGTGGCCCGGCTTTTTCCTCTTTTCAAACTTATACCTTACATAATGAATATGATTTCTATCATAGGTCTAATAACGATATTATTAGGATCTACTTTGGCTCTTGCTGAAAAAGATATTAAGAAAGGTTTAGCTTATTCTACAATGTCTCAACTAGGCTATATGATGTTAGCTTTAGGTATAGGTTCTTATCGAGCCGCTTTATTTCATTTGATTACTCATGCTTATACTAAAGCATTGTTATTTTTAGGATCCGGATCCATTATTCATTCAATGGAAGCGATTGTTGGATATTCTCCAGCTAAGAGTCAAAACATGGCACTTATGGGGGGTTTAAAAAGATATATGCCAATTACAAAAACTACTTTTTTATTAGGTACGCTTTCACTTTCTGGTATTCCTCCCCTCGCTTGTTTTTGGTCCAAAGATGAAATTCTTAATGATAGTTGGTTGTATTCACCAATTTTTGGGATAATTGCTTGTTACACAGCAGGATTAACTGCATTTTATATGTTTCGTCTTTATTTACTTACTTTCGAAGGTCATTTACGCCTTCATTTCCAAAATTATAGCGGTTATCTAAATGGTTCGCTATATTCAATATCTATATGGGGAAAAATAGGTTCCAAATCAGTTACGCAAAACTTCCTTGCCTCAACAATGAATAATAATGAAAATCTTTTGCCTTTTTCGAATCCTAATACTAATATATATGCAATTGCTGGTTATGTGACAAAGATGCGATCCTCATTTAGTAATTCTTTTTTAAATAAGGATAGTTTTCTGTATCCCCATGAATCTGAGAATACCCTGTTATTTCCATTGATTGTATTAGTTACGTTTACTTCGTTTATAGAATGCATAGGAATTCCTTTCATTCAAAAAGGAATGGAAGTTGACATATTATCGAAATGGTTAACTCCAGCTATGAACCTTTTACATGAAAATTCAAGTGGTAATTGGTATGAATTTGCCACAAAGGCAATTTTTTCTGTCACTATAGCTTTTTTAGGAATATACATAGCATTACTTCTTTATGGATCCTTTTATTCATCGTTGCAAAATTTGTATTTCATAAATTTCTTTTCTCAACAATATCTAAGAATAAGAATTCTACTCGAGCATATAATAAATTTTATATATAATTGGTCATATAATCGAGCTTATATAGATCTTTATTATGAAAAAGTCTTTATTAAGGGTATACGAGGATTATCCGAAATAGTTGATTCTTTTGATAAGCGAGTGATTGATGGATTTACTAATGGTATTGGAATTACAAGTTTATTTATAGGAGAAGGTATTAAATACTTTGTTGGAGGAAGGATTTCTTCTTACCTATTTTTCTATTTTTTCTTTGTAATATCGAACAAATCCATATGCCCCCATTTTTAATAAGATTCCAGCCAGAAGCATACATGTACTATAATGCGCCTCCCCATGGGTATCCGGCAACCATGTATGTAAAGGTATGATCGGTGATTTAACAGCAAAAGCAATAAGGAAGCCCAAATAAAATATTATTTCCAATGCCGCAGGATAGGGTTGATTAGCTAATGTTTCAAAATGGAATCTTGGTTCATTGGAAGCATATAAACCCATACCTAGAATGGCCATTAAAAGAAAAATGGACCCCCCCGCAGTGTATAAAATGAACTTTGTAGCGGAGTACAGACGCTTCTTTCCTCCCCACATGGACAGAAGTAGGTAAACAGGAATTAACTCCAACTCCCACATAATGAAAAATAGTAAAAGATCTCGGGAAGAAAATAATCCTATTTGACCGCTGTACATAGCTAACATAAGGAAATAGAACAATCGCGAATTTCGAGTAACTGGCCGGGCCGCTGAAGTAGCTAAAGTCGTGATAAATCCTGTCAATAAAATGGGTCCTATAGAAAGTCCATCAATTCCTAGTCGCCAGTGAAAATCAAAGGTATTTATCCAGTTGAAATCTTCCCCCAGTTGGATTAATGGATCATCTAATTGAAAATGATAGCAAAAGGCATAGGTTGTTAGAAGGAGTTCAAATAAGCAGATACAGATGGCATATGATCGAACCACCTTATTTCCTCTATGAGGTAGAAAGACAATTGAAGAACCCGCGGATATGGGCAAAACAACAATTATTGTTAACCAATAAAAATGACTCGTAGTAAAGACAAAATACACTTTGATTTGACCATCAAATAAAAACCCGCACGGGATCCATTAATTCCGAGTGCGGGTTTTTACTGGTAAAGAGGAATCAAATAGATTCAAGAAGAGTTTTCTGTACCCTATCAATAAGCAAGACCCATGCTGCGAGTTGTCTCATGCCATAAATAAACCCGTATACTCAAAAAGTCCGTTGGACAAGCGGATTCACATCTCTTACAACCCACACAGTCCTCTGTTCTTGGGGCGGAAGCAATTTGCTTAGCTTTACATCCATCCCAAGGTATCATTTCCAGTACATCTGTAGGACATGCTCGTACGCATTGGGTACATCCTATACATGTATCATAAATTTTTACTGAGTGTGACATTGGATCTATTAATTTTTTGAAACGTCATAAATTTTCTATCCGGTAAAATGAAAGGATTAGTAAATGATTCAATATTGTGAACACCAGATGAATCGGTGATTAGATTAGAACAGAATGCTTTTATCAATCTATTTCTGATCTGTTCATCAGATATGGCAAAGATACTTTGATCTCTTATCTTTCATAATGCACAGTCATATGAGTTGTACACATTTTTTCTAATCATTGAATTTGTTTGAATGAATTACTTACTATAACTATATATTACAATATGAAAGAATATGCTAGCTCACTTTGATTCCTAATCCGTGTTTGTTAGTTATGTAATGATCCACGGGCCCATAAGTGTATTTATACTTTGACAGAGTCACATATATATCTTTATTTCTATCAGTAATTATTATGACTATTTATTCAACAAATTGGATTGATTGATACGCGTTGATTTTCTGTTACGATGGATCAAAGAAAGAATGGCCAGGCCAATAGCAGCTTCAGCGGCTGCAATAGCCATAACGAATATGGAAAAAATGTCGCCCTTTAATTCGCGATTATCAAATAAATCCGAAAATGTTACAAGATTTATATTAACAGCATTCAGTAGAAGTTCAAGACACATGAGTGCTCTAACTATGTTTCGACTTGTGATTAATCCATATATCCCAATAGAAAATAAATAGGCACTCAAAACAAGTATCTGCTCGAGCATCATCGATCAACTCCTCGTCAATCTCGATTCATTTCATTATTTATCATAATCGATTAAAGCAAATGTTGAATGGAATCAAATCCTCAATCATATAATCAAATCAATATAGAAGAAATACAGGATCAAGAAGGGCCTTGGGGATAGGTTGAACTAAAAGGATTTCAATATGTCCCATGAAATAAGAATATTCTTTCTGAGGGAATCCATGTGACATGATAACAATCAAAGAAAAAAGCATTTCTTTTTTTTTTTTTTATTTGTTAGTCTAAATTGTAAGTATTTCTTCCCTCCCGACGAGCCATAGAAATTGCGCCCACCAAGGAAACTAAAAGAATTATAGAAACAAGTTCAAATGGAAGATAAAAATCTGTTGATAAATGAATCCCAATCCGTTGGACATTACTTGTGAGTTCCTGTTCTATGATTTGGTTTGATCTTGTAGTCCAAACAATTCCGTACCATGACGTGTTTGAGATAGTAGCAATTAGTGAAATGGAAATACTTATACAAACTACTGAAGTGAACCCATCTCCAACAGTCCAAATAGAAAAATGATTGTAATATTCTGACCCATTCATAAACATAACAGCAAATAGGATTAATACATTTATGGCTCCCACGTAAATAAGGAGTTGTGCAGCAGCTACAAAATAAGAGTTGGATGAAATATAAAATAAAGATATACAAATAAGAACTAATCCCGATGAAAAGGCAGAATAAATGGGATTGGTAAATAATACTACTCCTAGACCTCCTAATATAAGAACGGATCCTAGACATACTAAAAGAATATCATGTATTGTCCCAGGTAAATCCATTATGTGCAAAATAAAAGATAAATAAGTTCAAATATCCCATGATTTGACTGATCAGGAAAAAAGTTGGTTAGCCCTTTTTTGATTTAATATACTCTCTACACATAGTGTGAGTGGATAGTAATGAAGAATCTGGCTTCTTTCCTTCTTTATTTATGGAAAAAATCCTTTTTTGAAAGAATCAAATAATGAAATATGAATAGATTGGGAATAGAGCCATAATCCTAACAAATAGGATTCTAATTTGTATGAGCAACCAAAATGAAAGAAAATTACCTACATTCGATCAAACAAACTTATCTTATTTATTAATTGGGAATCGTTCTGGAATCAAGGGGTTTATCCATAGATATTTTTGGGGTCGAAGTCCGAACTGTTCGAACTGTGTAATCTCCACTTACGGACTTTGGTAACCGACCCAAAGCTATTTGATTATAATTCAATTCGTGACGATCATAAGTAGAAAGCTCATATTCTTCAGTCATTGATAAACAGTTGGTGGGGCAATACTCAAGGCAGTTACCACAAAATATACAGATTCCGAAATCAATACTATAATTAAGCAACCGCTTCTTTCTAATATCTCTTTCTAGTTTCCAATCAACAACAGGTAGATCTATTGGACATACGCGAACACATACTTCACAAGCAATGCATTTATCAAATTCAAAGTGGATTCGTCCACGGAAACGCTCCGATGTTCTCGATTTTTCATAGGGATATTGAATGGTTACGGGTAAACGATTCGCGTGAGATAAGGTAATCATGAAACTTTGACCAATGTATCTTGCAGCTCGTACTCTTTGTTGACCATAATTCATGAACCTAGCCACCATGGGAAACATATCGTGAATATGCATGAATAATTTGATCTTTCTTTCTCCTGCTCTGGTAGTACGTATCCAGAATATCCTATTTTGTTACAGCGAAAGGAGTTGAGAAGAAGTTGTTAATAATAGATTCCCTAGGGAAATAGGTAAAAGAAATTTCCACCCAAGATTTAATAGTTGGTCCATTCTCATCCTGGGTAAAGTCCATCTTGTTGCGATAGGAATAAACAGGAACAAATAAGCTTTAACCAGTGTAATAAGGATACTAATTGTTGCTCCAAGGATCACACTAGTTGGATTTATTTCAAAAATCCCGTTAATTAGTATGTATGGAATAGAAGGATTCCATCCTCCTAAGTAAAGAACTGTTACGAATAATGAAAAAACTAGTAGATTTAGGTAAGAAGCAACATAAAAGAAAGAAAATGGAATGCCTGAATATTCGGTTTGATAACCTGCTACTAATTCCTCCTCGGCTTCTGGTAAATCAAAGGGCAACCGCTCACATTCCGCGAGCGAAGAGATTATAAAAACTAGAAATCCGATAGGTTGACGCCAAAGATTCCAACCCCAAAAACCGTAGTTAGACTGTGCCTGAACTATATCGACCGTACTTGAACTGTTAGATAATCATAGTCGACGATAACATCACGGTTTTCGTCACTATTCCAGAACCGTACATGAAACCTCAACTTCATACGGCTCCTCAATGGTCACGAATAAATGCTTTGATATTCCCTATCCCATAGGAGAAAATAAGGATTCATCAGAATGAATGGTGATAATTAGATAGACCATTGGGATTCTGTCCGCCATAAGAAAATATACAATAACAAATAAAAACATGCTTCAGAATCTATCTCATCCTTTATTCATTTTTATTCAGTAATAACTTGATTCTTCAATGAAATACTCGTTATAGCAATCGATATTTCCAACCTTTTTTGTTCCTGTTCTTCTCTTCTTTCTCGTGGGTCCTAATAAAGAATTACTTCGTTCCTGATAGTTATTTTTGAATCAGTGGATAGGAGTTCTACTCTGGACCGAGATCATGGGGAAGTACTCTTTGATCATTTCTACTAACTTCAAGTCCTCATTATGATTCCTTTTCTTCCAAAATATCCGCGTGCATATTTTAGATTAGTTCCATTACTAATCTTTTTCGTACCTTGGTGTTTCTAACCTTCCACTCCATTTGGATTGATCCCCCATATGGTAATACATACAAAAGTAAAAACTCCATACAGTTGATCTTTTTCGCCCGCTTCAAGTCATGATGACCTAATCAACTCAACCAGCACTTGGGGTAAACAGTTTTCACCAGTTATGCTTAGCTCCACTTACTCTCGTACATAGGGAATGAGACTCCATTTTCTTACTGCCGATTTAGAAGCTGTTTTGTTTTACTCATATAACTATCTGGTTCATCGATCCCCATGATAAAGAAAAAAAGAGTTCAATATATTCAACCTTTTTTCTATAAAAAGAGATAAACTTTCTATTCTAACGAATCACACGTAGAGATATTGATAACACACACGGAGTTAATGGTATTTCATAACTAATAGATTGAGCAGCAGCTCGTAAACCACCTGAAAAGGAATATTTATTATTTGATCCATATCCTGACATAAGAAGTCCAATGGGGGCAATACTTGAAATGGCGATCCATAGAAAAACACCTATACTAAGATCGGTTAGAACAAGGTGATATCCGAAAGGAATTACGGAATAAGTCAGTAGGACTGAGAGGACCGCTAAGGATGGTCCGACACTGAATAAACGAGTATTCCCCCTGGATGGAAGAAGATCCTCTTTGAAAAGTAGTTTGATCCCGTCTGCGAGAGGTTGAATAATGCCTAAAGGGCCGGCATATTCAGGTCCAATTCGTTGTTGTATCCCTGCAGATATTTTTCTTTCCATCCACACAATCACTAATACGCCTAGTGTGATTCCCAATACAAGAGTCAAAATAGGTACAAGTAACCGTATGATACCAGAGACCTCCTTTATGGATCCCCAGATGAAAAAAGAATTGATAGCTAGTCTTTCTTTCATATCAATGATCATTTCAACGATCAACTTCTCCCATAATGATATCTACACTACCTAGTATTGTCATGATATCAGCCAATTTCATTCTTTTAACTAGCTGAGGAAGAATTTGCAAATTGATGAACCCCGGTGGACGAATTTTCCATCTCCAAGGAAAAACACTCTGATCCCCTATCAGAAAAATACCTAATTCTCCTTTTGGAGCTTCTACTCTCACATAAAGCTCTTGCTTTAACAATTCAAAGTTGGGAGAAGGCTTTTTCGCAATGAATCGATAGTCAAAATCATTCCATTTTGAATCTCTTGTTGTATCAAAGCGTCGGAATTCTAAATTTTCATAGGGCCCCCCCGGAATTCTTTCGAGAGCCTGTTGAATAATTTTGATAGATTCTGTCATTTCACCCATTCGTACTAAATAACGAGCTAATGAGTCTCCTTCCTTTTGCCATTGTACTTTCCAATCGAATTCATCATAAGACTCATAACGATCCACTTTACGAAGATCCCATGGGATTCCGGAAGCTCGTAGCATAGGTCCTGATAAACCCCAATTTATTGCTTCCTCTGTACAAATAAAGCCTACCCCTTCAACTCGTTCCAAAAATATGGGATTGCGCGTAATAAGCTGTTGATATTCAACAACTCCCGTTAAAAAAGAATTGCAGAAATCGAAACATTTATCTATCCATCCATAAGGGAGATCCGCAGCTACTCCCCCAATACGGAAATAATTGTGCATCATTCGCATACCGGTGGCAGCTTCAAATAGATCATATATTAATTCTCTCTCTCTAAAAATATAGAAGAAAGGAGTCTGTGCACCAATATCAGCCATAAAGGTTCCAAGCCATAACAAATGTGAAGCTATACGACTCAACTCCAGCATAATTGCCCTGATATTGCTGGCTCTTTTAGGTACTTGAATATTTCCCAATTTCTCCGGCCCATTAACCGTTATGGCCTCTGTGAACATGGTAGCTAAATAATCCCAGCGTGTCACATAAGGTAGATATTGTATAATTGTTCGGTTTTCCGCAATTTTTTCCATCCCTCTGTGTAAATAACCCAATATGGGTTCACAGTTAATAACATCTTCACCGTCTAGAGTAAGAAGGAGTCGAAGAACACCATGCATTGATGGGTGGTGAGGCCCCATATTGACTATGAAGAGGTCTTTTTTTGTGTCTGGTACAGTCATATCTTTTCTTCTCCGATCCCACATTCATTATTTGCATCCTTGAAAACGAAAGGAGGTTCATAAAAATCAAAAACCGCAAGATCTAATGAGGACCATAATTCAAACGAAAAATGAATTCCAAATTAACCACTCGTTAGTTCACGAATACCCAATTGACCAATTAATTCCTTATAACGTGCTCCATTTTTCTTTGATAAATAAAGCAGCAGTCTTTTACGTTTCTCCAGAATTTGACGCAAGCCCCTCTGAGATGAATAGTCCTTTCTGTGCAGTTCCAAGTGCGAAGTAAGCCTATCTATCCTATTGGTAAAAAGGGATACTTGAAATTCGACAGATCCCTTTTTCTCTTTTTGTGCGATAACCGACATGAATGAATTTTTGGCCATATAAAAAAATTATTCTCCCTTTTTTCTTTCTTTTCATTTGCACACTTGCCAATCAGTAGTAAGAATACTATTTAGATTTGGTGTACACAATAATCCCGATTCATTCATATAATACTCTTAGATACTACTTCTATCTCTTTCTACCAAACAAATTCAAAATAGAGTGACATCAATAAAAATAATGCAGGATACAAAGGTATGGTATGGGTATGGTATGGGATGTCTCCCATACCTACGAAAGATAATGAAATTGGACCCGATAAAATCTTGTCAATTGATTTACGGGTCCAATTGATGCGTCACTAAATAGCTATCATTATAAGAATACCTACCTATAAGTCCCCCCCCCCCGCTGCAGCCGCAAGCACTAGATAGACTGTAAGTATATTCAACACCACGAACACTTTAATCCATACCCGTCTCGCAGCCACATTCTTACGTAATACAAGTATTTAGAGAGGGCCTCCTTTTCCTCGTTAGACATCTTCTGCAAGCATTGAAAGAGGGCCTCCTTGTCCGCGTCGGGCATGTTCTTCGGCAAGTATTCAAAGAAGGCCTTCTTGTCCTCTTCGTACTTAGGATCATGTAAAGGGAGTTTCTTATCTTCATATAAGGGGGTTTCTTCATAGGCGGCCAAACCTTCCCGGGATTGAAACAATTTAAAATTCTCAATTTTCTACGGTGTCTAGGAGATAAAATCGTTTCAAGAAGAAAGAAATCAGAATTATGTATTTTTTCTTCGTATCCTAGATTACTTAGGTACTTAACCTTAGGGGCGAATGACATAGCTATGGTTTGATACATAATCCCACTTCCATCCCATTTTATAGCAAAAGTACGCGGTTCAATAAAGAATTCAGGCGGATCTTCGTTTACCAAAGGTGTAAAAGGGGATGTAGGAAGACCAATCCATACTGTCCGCATGTCTATTCTTTTTTTTCGAAGAATAATTTGAAGCGTTTTCTGTCTCTCCGTCTCGTCCGACGTTTTAGCTACTATAGTACCTAGGAGGATTATATTAGTGATGTGTTCATCGAACTCAGAACGATAGCATCCGAATTGATAAATGAAAAATTGGTCCAGAAGATGGTCGAAATCCGCCTGCCCCCTCTTATATTTCCTCTTCATTTCATGGTTTTTACTGGCTAATTCCATGGCGGTGAGTTCCAAATCGTTTCCTTTCCTTACTCTATCTGATACACTATTTTGTACTTTCTCCTCTTCCCTTGAGCTAAGATTCACTTGATCCTTCCGGGTTTCTTCGTGCTGCTTTTGAGTGTATAATTCAACAGATTCCTTTTGATTAGCTCCTATGGAAAGATCACTTGTTTTATTTCCATTAAAACTAAATAGAAGTAATTTGATTGGTATGATCCAAGGTTGAGTCATATATCTATCACAACAAGAAAGTCGTAGCAATTCTGGGAAGAACCCAGTATACCTCAACCAATCCCATCTAGAATCAGTCATTACCACCATCCCAGAATCATGCGGTCCTCCCATCCAATCAAAAAGAAAAAATCTTTCTTCTGCCTTTTGAGTCGTCATTTGTTTTTGAGTCATCATTTGTAAATAGAGAGAAAAAGGATCTTTCTTTTTGGGACCCGTCTCAGTATTTTTCTTAGTCTCAGTATTTTTCTTAGTGTTGGTCCCGCGATCTCTCTTTGTCCTAGTATCCTTTGTCTCTCCAGTCGTCTCCTTTGTCTTTCCAGTGTCCTTTGTCTCTCCAGTCGTCTCCTTTGTCTCTCCAGTCGTCTCCTTTGTCTTTCCAGTGTCCTTTGTCTCTCCAGTCGTCTCCTTTGTCTCTCTAGTAATAAAATGGCTGAATTCAACATACTTTCTATCTAGATTTTCATCCCTATCATCTAGATTTTCTGCCCCATCATTTGGATCATTGTAATTACTAAGAGTCATACTTTCTGATATATGATTGAAGAGTGATTCATATATATGAAATTCTTTCACATATTTATCAGTAATAGAATAGTGTTCTGATCTATGATTTAAGAATGATTCATATCTATTATATTTCTGATTGAAAAGTGATTCATATCTATTAGATATAGAATATTGATACGCTAAAAGATCGTATCTATATCTTTTATATCTTTTCCTTACTATGTTATAAATCAATAAACCGAATGGATTCTTTCTATCAGAACCAATCCCTTGATATTTTTCATATGAATCCATTTCTGAGTCGTCATTTGGAATGGGACCATGTTGATTAACCCTCTTTCTCCATTGATTAACCGTCACCCTCCTTCTCCATTGATTAACCCACCTTCTCCATTCTCTCGGCGCTAATTTAGACCAGTTTAGATGAGATAAATTGGATGGATAAGAAGTCCTTAACCAGCTTTTCCATTCAGCAGTTATTACAGGATTCGCCTTTAAGAGACGTCTTTCGTAGTATTGAAATAGGGCTTCGGAGATAGATTTGGGAATCCAATTGGTTTGCAGTAATTTGTAAAATACATAGATTTGGGACAAAGAAGAAAAATCCCCGTCAATCTTTGCATTTTTCTTACCAATAATCAAAGTAGAAAGAGAAAGATCTTTTCTAATCGAAATTGGGTCCATTCCTGTTTCATTATTGGAACTGTATTTATTTATAATCGTTTTTATCCAGTCAAGAAAAAGTTGTACATTTTTCTTGGAAATGGGAATGATACATAGAAAGATATCCATGTATATTCTTTCAATCAACGATTTTAAAAAAGAGTTCCATTTAGTAATTAATCGGCTACTTTCTTGTTTTTTATATATTTTCAAACTCTCTTTCTTTGATTCCGTTCTTTTAGCTATATCACGAGTTCCCATTCTTTTCCGCCTTTCCTTGATGCTATTGATTTGGTCTATTGTTTTGATTCTTTCCTCATCCAGGTCCTGAATCCTTCTTTCTTTCATTAAATAATCTTCCCCATGCATGGATCCAATTCGAATAGTTGATTCAGGGATGATCGTATTACTGTAATCCTCCTCATTTTGACTTGGGTCAGATATCCTCCTTGTTTTTTCTTTAAAAAAACGTTGGATTTTGATTATCATTCTTACCATTTTTCTTATTATTTGTATTCTTAGACACATTCTTAGAAATCTTCTTAGATACAAAAAGAATCTCGTTCGGACTCTTCGAATCTTTGTTTGGAATAAGTTAAGAATGCCTTTTAAAAAGGAGTGTTTTTTTCGCTTTACGGGAGAACCAAAGGGGATTGCCGTTTCCTTTCCAGAAACAGTTAAATAACGGTAAGTTGCTTTTTTTTTTCTTCCAGCTTTATCTTTTTTGATTCGAGCTTTATGAGGAGCTCGTTTCTTATATTTCCGCCAGGGTTTCAGAACGAAAGGAAATACGATTTTTATCTGAATACCGTTTTCTTGCCAGTTTTCTGGAAGTTCGTTCTTAAATAGTTCAGTACCAATGCTACCAGTGAACTCAGATAGTACAATACCAGTGAATGTGGTTATATAATGCTTTTCTTTACGCAAGGCCCTCCAATCTTGGGACCACTCCGGAGATTGAAATAATAGTTTACGAAGCACATTTTTGAATATGATTAATGACGGTAATACTATCTTTTTTCTAAGAATCGACTGTCCTAATAACATATAAGTCCTTATTTCTTGGCCGGATGGAATGAGTTCTACCCACATATCTATCGTTCTTCTCCTCTCTTCTTCCTCGTTCTCGTCTCTCTCCTCCACCCCCGGTTCATCTTCTATTTTTTCTGTTGAATATGCTGGCTGAATTTTTTTTATTAATGCTAGTACGTTTTGCACCCCATTCCTAAAGAGCCTCCTAATTTTGGAGGTATCCAAAGACAAATCAAAAAGCGAAGACCTATTCAAATCAAAAAGCCGAGACCAATCCCAGTCAAAAAACAAACCAAAAAACAAAGACAAAGCAGGCATAATGTTTTCGTGCTGGTGATAAAAAAGAGGCGCAGTGACATTTGGTTGCCAGCTTTTCAAAGTGACGATTTTACGTCTTTGAGAGCGCATCGACCACTTTATTATCGAACGATCAAAATCTTCTTCCTCGACAAACTCTAAGTAACTGTCATCCTTCTCGTCTTCCTCTTCGTCGTCGTTCTTACTAATAACCCTCTCATCCCCCATGTGGTCAGCATCCCCATCCAAAAGTTGATTCCTGTAGACTGCCATTGTAATGAGGTCGAATTCTTCCTCATCTTTATTTTGTTTCCCTAGACCTTTATGTTTGAAACTTTCCTTCCGGACTTTTTTTGTTTGATCCTCCTCTGTTTTTTCTTCGTGGTCTTGATCAATTAAGTCATTGGTTAACTTGTATACCCATCGAGGAACTATTTTGTTGATTTCTTTCACTTCAAATTCATCACTTTTTTTTTGATCCGTTGGATGAGTTATTTGGTCCCTATCTAACAAAACCTTTTTGAGAGGAATTCTATTCATAGAATCCTTTTTTTTCTCTATCGAATTGAATTCTTTTCTGTGGATTGTTACACGATATGGTCCGTTCAAGGAAGGATCAGACCACTTAGGTAAGTATTCTGTGGATTCTTCCTCTTCCTCTTGCTCTTCCTCATTGGATTTTTTGGACTTTTTCTCCTTTTTCTCTTTGGATTCCTTTGAATCTTCTTGGTTGTACAATCTATTACTCTTTTCCAGCACATCGAAGATAAGAGCGCCTTCGTCTAGGAATGCTATTCGGCTTACAAATTCATATGCTAGGTCCCCCCAGTGTTGTTCGTTGGTATCAACCCATTCTTTATATGGGTCCGAGATAACTAATGGATGGTCCGAGTGCGCCCAATGATTTTCTTCGAGCATATCCCAAAAAGTAGACAAACTCGGTGGATATGTGAAAGATATACGAGCTTTTCCAGCACTTGTACTTATTTGAAAAAAATATTGAGACATTTCATTCCGGACAGGATTTGAAAATAGATGATTGGCTATATATCGCATCGGTCGTTTCCACCGGCGAGGATCGAAAAAACGACGCCCGATGAATGATCCTTGAAAAAAGGATAAGCATAAGAATGGAGGTTCTTCTTTCTTTCCATCCACTCCTCCATCTTTTTTTCTTTCGCATTCCGCGTCTGAGGAATTGGAAGAAGGCTTCCGGAAGGATAGAGTTGTTCTTTTAAATTTCCTTTTTGATTCTGAGTCATCCTTCTGCCTTGCCCGTTCTGCTAGATTGCTTGTTTCCTTTTGCTCTTCTGGTGATTGCGCTTCTGAGGAAATATGCTTCTTTAACTCTGGTATATCAATTGTTCTAAATTTTGCTTCTGAGTCATCCTTCTGCCTTGCCCGTTCTGCCAGATTTTTTGTTTTTCTTTTTGCTTTTTTATCTTTTGGTGATTCCAATTCTGGGGAAATGGAAAAGATTTGATTCTTTGGTATAAGAAGGGGCAGCGGCATCCGACCGACATATGTTAGAAGGATCACAAATAAGATGGCCCGGAACATTTGATCTACAGAGAATTGCCTCCTTAAGAAAACGAACTCAGTGGCAGGTTTCCGCTGCCAGTAAAAATTCCATAGATATGGTAACACAAATTGTAACCCTTTAATGAAAAACATATACCCAACGAACCAACCCACAAAGGCGCTTAACAGAAAAAGGACCTTATGTTGAGCGAATCGAAACAAAAGCACATGAACTAATCTGGCTAAAGTTGAACTCGGCAAAAGGAATGGATTTAGAATTTTGAAAAACATATTATTCAGGAATACACATTTCAAGTCCCGCTGCGTGTCGTCAACAAGTTCTTTACTTCCTAGGAAAAAGTAGTGAGAACAAAGATAGGGCAAAGGTAGCAAAGTTAACACGTGCGGTTTGCCTAATGCTACATGAATAGGAAGAAAGTAGATCGACACGAAGACGATTAAATTTCCCACAACAAAACCGGTTACGGCCGCGACTTCTTCCTTTTCTGTTTTTTTTATAAGAATGGACCGGATAAAGAATAGATACGCTGGGCTTATCGATACGGAAGTCATCAAACCATAGAAAATGCCAAAAGCAACGACCGTAAGACGGGTACCTGGCACCTTGGATTGTATAAATTTCATTGTCATATCCCCCTGGAATAGAAAAATCATTTTTGAATTTGTTAATATTATAACAAGTTGTACTTAGGTTTGTCAACCCCAGATTTGTCATATCGAATTTGAATTCTTCGCGAAAATACTAATTTCTTCATATTATAAACAGAATTTGAATTCTTCGCAACAATACTAGCCTATTTGTTTGTTCCTGAGTAGCTGCGTGGTAGAGCGGCCGTCTGTGAACATTAGATCAATATATGGAATTGGGATATCGATGGAATATATAATAGCATGAAATAGGGCTACTTCTAGGTTCCCTATGAAATGAGGCATGTAACGGAGCCACTATGAAAAACGTGAGTTACGAAGGAAGC